ATTAATTTAATAAAACTTAATAAATTTTTTTATGTGTGGTGATCAAGTAGTTATTTAATTTATAGGAATCAAAGTCAAAATCCGAAGAATGGATTTTGACTTTGGTAACATAAGATTGAATTGTAGAAAGAACCATCCGGATCGTTTTTTTATCGATATTCCTGGTTACTAATACTAACTAGGAAATCTCTATTAAACAAAAGAGTGAATTCTTTCGCTTTCTTCCGTGGAATTAGTTAACAAGGTCTTGCATCTTTCTATATCTCCCGAAAATAATCCCCCACTAAGAATCCTTTTTGTTGGATCGTATTATAACGAATTCTTTGGGAGTTTTTAGGAAATACTTTAAAATTTTATTAAATTATGAAATTTATAAGACAAGAAAAGATAATAACATTTATAAGACAAGAAAAGATAATAACTACTAATACGAATAATAAAAGGGTGGATTATCGTATATATATATTTCATGTAGAAACATGTAGAAAGATGAATTAGAAACATGTAGAAAGATGAATAGGTCCATTTATTTATATATTTATTGTATTAATAGGTCCATTTATTTATATATTTATTGTATTTTATTATTTAATATATATTTCTTAAATTAATATATATTTCTTAAAACATATACTTATAGACTCCCTATCCCTATTAAGTATATATATACTCACTTAGGTATACTTAGTATAATATAACAATTATATATGAATTATAAGATATCTTTATAACAATATAAGGATAAGGTTCAAATATAAAACAATAAATATAACAATAAATAACAGGTACAAATATTAAATCGAGGTACCCATTCTATGATAACTCTCAACAGTCTCCCCTCCATTTTTGTGCCTTTAGTGGGCTTAGTATTTCCGGCAATTGCAATGGCTTCTTTATCTCTTTATGTTCAAAAAAACAAGATTTTTTAGATACAACAAGGAAAAATCTTATATATATATATTTTTTTTCAAGACTTACTTGGATCATAACACGGATATCTAGTTAGTAAAATATGGTATAATATGCGGCTTCCTTCGGGCATAAGCTCTTATGTATGTGTAAACATGATAAATGAATTATAACTATTTTCAAATAGATCGGGATCGGGGAGAATTGCTGAAATGTAAAGTCAATATATATGTATTAGGAAATCATATGAAAGGGATGTTATTATTTTAGTTTGGATCTAAGAAATTCGATGAATTATCCCTAAAGGTTCACATCATAATAGTGCTGGTTGATGAGAGTTACTTCGGAAACAAAAAAAAGTAAAAAAAAAAATTATTTTTGTTATTCTCCCAATTCCAATAAAATGCAACTAGGTCTAGTTAGAGTATGAGTTGGCGATCAGAACGTATATGGGTAGAACTTATAGCGGGGTCTCGAAAAACAAGTAATTTCTGTTGGGCCTTTATTCTTTTTTTAGGTTCATTAGGGTTTTTATTGGTTGGAACGTCCAGTTATTTTGGTAGGAATTTTATATCTTTATTTCCTTCTCAGCAAATAATTTTTTTTCCACAAGGTATCGTGATGTCTTTCTATGGGATCGCAGGTCTTTTTATTAGCTCCTATTTGTGGTGCACAATTTCGTGGAATGTAGGTAGTGGTTATGATCGATTCGATATAAAAGAGGGCATAGTGTGTATTTTTCGTTGGGGATTTCCTGGAAAAAATCGTCGCATATTCCTCCAATTCCTTATGAAAGACATTCAGTCCATCAGAATAGAAATTAAAGAGGGTATTTATGCTCGTCGTGTCCTTTATATGGAAATAAAAGGACAAGGAGCCATTCCCTTGACTCGTACTGATGAGAATTTTACTCCACGAGAGATTGAGCAAAAAGCTGCTGAATTGGCCTATTTCTTGCGTGTACCAATTGAAGTATTTTGAAAAAAGGAACTGAAGAATGAATACTTTGCAAGAGATAAAAAACTCAAGAATCATCTTTTTTTCTATAGCATAACTTAACTGAAGTTTCTTCAGAACGCTTACTCGAGCCAAAGCAAACGTATATGAAACAATTCTAAAACTAAATTGTTTATGTCCACAATTTTTTTTATGCGTATGTAAATCCACTTAACTCAATTCAGTAACAAATCTAAATGATAGATTCATCATATATCAAAACAAAACATTTCATCATAAAGTAAAGAATTTTTTTTCTAAATAGTTGATATTTTGATAGAACGGGAGTTCTTTCGTCTCGAAATCCGACTACTATTAATTTAATTTGAAGAGGGCTCTTTCTTATTCTATATTCTTTCTAAATTCAAGGACTAACCGCTGTACTGAATCACAAAAAAATCCGGAAATACATCGATGACTTGTAATAGAACTTATGCTTGATAGAAATATTAGTATCATATAGAGTCGACGAATGAGGTGCGTTCATTAAAAATTTAAAAATTCACAGACGAAAAAATGGCAAAAAAGAAAGTATTAATTTCCCTTCTATATCTTGCATCTATAGTATTTTTGCCTTGGTGGATCTCTCTCTCATTTAATAAAAGTCTGGAATCTTGGTTTACTAATTGGTGGAATACTAGGCAATCCGAAATTTTTTTGAATGATATTCAAGAAAAGAGTATTCTAAAAGAATTCATAGACTTAGAGGAACTCTTACGTTTGGACGAAATGATAAAGGAATACCCGGAAACACATTTACAAAAGCCTCGCATCGAAATCTACAAAGAAACGATCCAATTGATCAAGATGCACAACGAGGATCGCATCCATACAATTTTACACTTCTCGACAAATATAATCTGTTTCGGTATTCTAAGTGGTTATTCTATTCTAGGTAATGAAGAACTTGTTATTCTTAACTCTTGGTTTCAAGAATTCCTATACAACTTAAGCGACACAATAAAAGCTTTTTCTATTCTTTTATTAACTGATTTATGTATAGGATTCCATTCGCCCCACGGTTGGGAATTAATGATTGGCTCTGTCTACAAAGATTTTGGATTTGCTCATAATGATCAAATTATATCCGGTCTTGTTTCTACTTTTCCAGTCATTTTAGATACAATTTTTAAATATTGGATCTTTCGTTATTTAAATCGTGTATCTCCTTCACTTGTAGTGATTTATCATTCAATGAATGACTGAAAAGTGATCGAACGATCCAATTATAATATTTGTTACTTTGTACATAAGCAAAACATTCAAAATTGTACTTACTACCCATCCAAGGGATTTCTCCAATATTCCAGTAAAATTATTTATATTTAATATTTAAGTAAATAGCAAAATTATAGATAGGGAACTATACTAGCGACCTACCTAATTTTATTGTAGAAATTTTCGGGATCAATGATTGGACCATGCAAACTAAAAATACCTTTTCTTGGATAAAGAAAGAGATTACTCGATCCATTTCCGTATCGCTCATGATATATATACTAACCCAGGCACCCCTTTCAAATGCATATCCCATTTTTGCACAGCAGGGTTATGAAAATCCACGAGAAGCGACTGGCCGTATTGTATGTGCCAATTGCCATTTAGCTAATAAACCCGTGGATATCGAGGTTCCACAAGCGGTACTTCCTGATACTGTATTTGAAGCAGTTGTTCGAATTCCTTATGATCTGCAACTGAAACAAGTTCTTGCTAATGGTAAAAAAGGAGCTTTGAATGTCGGGGCTGTTCTTATTTTACCCGAGGGGTTTGAATTAGCCCCTCCCGATCGTATTTCGCCCGAGATTAAAGAAAAGATAGGAAATCTGTCTTTTCAGAGCTATCGTCCCACTAAAAAAAATATTCTTGTGATAGGTCCGGTTCCTGGTCAGAAATATAGTGAAATCACCTTTCCTATTCTTTCCCCGGACCCCGCTACTAAGAAAGATGTGCACTTCTTAAAATATCCCATATATGTAGGCGGGAACAGGGGAAGGGGTCAGATTTATCCCGACGGGAGCAAGAGTAACAATAATGTTTATAATGCTACAGCAGCAGGTATAGTAAGCAAAATAATACGAAAAGAAAAAGGGGGGTACGAAATAACCATAGCGGATGCATCGGATGGACGTCAAGTGGTTGATATTATCCCTCCAGGACCGGAACTTCTTGTTTCAGAGGGCGAATCCATCAAACTTGATCAACCATTAACGAGTAATCCTAATGTGGGTGGATTTGGTCAGGGAGATGCGGAAATAGTACTTCAAGATCCATTACGTGTCCAAGGTCTTTTGCTCTTCTTGGCATCTGTTATTTTGGCACAAATCTTTTTGGTTCTTAAAAAGAAACAGTTTGAGAAGGTTCAATTGTCCGAAATGAATTTCTAGATCTGCGGATTTATCAACATCAAGCTCTAAAAAGAAACAAATTTTTGTTGGGAATTATGTATGATCAAAAAAATTTTGCTTATTTATATTCTTTATTCTCCATTCTACATTCTACCGGATTTCGGGAATTACTTAATACCGCATTCCTGGTCATAGTATATTGTGAAGGCGACTGTTTTACTTAACTCTTCTTTATTTATTTGTTTTTTCAATCCAAATTGAAACGGTATGATATAGAATGAATCAATAGTTTTCTATTTGACTAGAATCAAAACAAAAGATAAATAAGCGGAGAATAGAAACCAAAGTATAAATGAGAGGAACAAAGGATTTTAGGGGAGATTGTTCGTCTCCTAGTCCTTGACACAAGAAACGGAATTTTACCCAACCCTTTCTTGTGTCGAATTAATAAAGATTCTCGATCCCGTTCGTAAAAAATGGATATTTGTAGTTTTCATTTTTTTTTTTTTTTTTATATAGGTTTATTTTATCATAATCCTTTTTTAGATTTCTTACGTAACATAGTGGTAGTGGACAAATAAATATAGGTCAATTTATTGAGCAATATAGAACTTCTTCAATTTCAACGAACTTATAAAAAAAAAATTCACTTTTATTAGATTAAATATTTATTAGATTAAATGGAGTAAGGTTCTATTCTATTAGTATAGAAAGGGTTTGCATGATATCTGATTGATAGAAATATATTCT